TAATCAAAAGGGGCGTATCCATTGAAGCCAGACTTGATTTTCCTTGATGTCTTACATAATGCATGACAATATCCTGAAGGAGCCATAGGCCATCATTAGGAAACACTTCTTCTATAGGATTCCTTATTTTTACATATAAAAATATTCGCTCAAAAAAGACACCAGAAGATGTTAATCGTAAATGAGAAAATTGGTTGCAGAGAAAAAGTAAGACAGATTCATATTCACAAATATAAGAATTATACAGGAACAAAAAAAATCTTGGATTACTCTTTGAAAAAATTGAAATATATTTATTTTTATAATTTTTTGGAATAAAAAAGCTATTACAATTATAATACTCTTGAAGAAAAAGCCCTAATAAATGCAAAGAAGAGGCATCTTTGACCCAACATCGAAGAGTTTGAACTAAGATTTGCAGATGAATCGGATAGGGTATTAGTACATCTGAAGCATAAGTTAAATGTGTAAATTTGTCCTCTAAAAAAGGAAATATTGACTGAATTGATTGTAAATTATAATACTTTATGACTTCTCGCCTCGGTAAGGAAGATGTTACTCGTAGGGCAAATGGCATTTCCATAATGCCGACAAACCCCTCTGATATCATTTGATAATACAAATTATCATTGAACCCAAAAATTTGATTTTGGTTAGAATCTTTATGGGAAATAATCAAATGATTCGTTTGATACATTCGAAAAATTAAACGTTTTATAATCAGTAAACTATAGTGATTGCGAGAACTCCCTTTTTTTAATAAGTTACTTCTAGTTAAAGCATGATCACGAACAAATGCATACATATACTCCCGAAAGATAAGTGGGTATAGGAGTTGATATTTCCCAGATCTATCTAGCTCTAAAAATCCTCGATATTTCGTCATTGGAAATTTTATTTTAACCGAAAATAGGATCGGATATATTGGGTTATCAAATGATACATAGTACGATAGAGTCAAAACAAGGTATTATCTTAAAAATAATAAAAAATAATAAAATAATAGGATACCTCGGAAAAAGATACGATTCAAAAACGGACTCTGGATCCTCTGTTTTTTCCAACAAGAGCTTTATGTTCGGATAACAAGATGGTAAGAAATCCTTTATTTTTTCAATCCAATCGCTCTTTTGATTAAAAAAATATTTATTTATCAATATACTGCCTTCTTCATACACATTTATTTATACTCCATAATGGAGATAGCTAATAGTTAGGATTCAAAACGATAATACGCTCATGGGAAAAGCATTCCCCGCGTCAAGGACTAATATAGTTTTAACGACTAATTAGATCGGGTAATTATTCAAAAATTAAGAACAGGAGCTCGTTACTTTTTATTTTCCTATAATTGGAACCTATAGTTAGGATCTATCCATTTATTTAGTCGACCTAACTTTCAATTTAGTTTGAATTTATTTGCTTGTTAAATTAAGAAGGATTTCGCCCTAATCCCCATAACAGTAAGAACAAAATATTCTTATAATTCTTTATTGATACGACATGCTGTTTTTTCCAGTCATTTTTTTCAAGATCAGTCGTGGTCTTACAAACTCTACCGATGGTATAGACGAATCACTTGCTTCATACAAACGTGTAAAAGATGCTAGCCGCACTTAAAAGCCGAGTACTCTACCGTTGAGTTAGCAACCCGAACTCAAAAAAGGATTATGTCATGTATAGATACAATAGGAATCCCAATAAAAAATCCCAATAAAAAAAATTTAAAAAAGACAAAACAAACAGAAAAAAATATATAAGAATTTTTGAACATAATAAAGATAAACCGAAGAGCGGAGAGAAATGGACTCATTTATCCACGCTCAGATTATATTTATTTGATACATTATTGTCAATAGAAAAGGGAATGTTGAGAGAAAGAATACACTAAAAAAAATTAAAATTTGTGAATTTACTCAAATAAAAAAAAACTAAATGTTTATTTTACATTAGGTTGCCACTACATTATAGAAGTGACATAGAAACATTAAAGCATTTACAAATAAATTAACAAAATAGACTAAAAAAACCCTGTTTTATTCAATTTATATCAATACTTTTTTGTTCCTAGAATTCCACTGAAGAATTCCCAGAACCTTATACTTTTTTGTTGAGAAAAGATGACAATATCGGGGACCAATAATAACTATTATATAAATGGAAAACTCTCTACCTACTGCATAAAAAACGGAAAAAATTATAAAAAACTCTATAAAAATGGGACACACTTTATTTTAATCTAGTTCTTGTTGTTGAGCCAAAAGTGTTCCCCGTTTTAAAACCCCTTATCTTTCTTTGCCGTGAATCATTGGGTTTAGACATTACTTTGGGGATTTTTTTATCCTTTTAATCAAAATGGAAGCAACATACCTTATACCTTTTTTTTGTTATTTCTTTGTATCACCGAGTCCTACTAAAGAGGAATTCATGTGTAATACACTTTTTTTTATTGAAAGATTTTTACAAATGCCAACAAATTTTAATTTACGAGGTGCTTGAATTGTCCCTTAGAAGTCTTTTTTGAATCTGCCTCATCAAATAACTATAAATTTATACGATATTTATAAGACAAATTCCACAATTTCACATGTTATTCTTCTAATATTAAATTAATAACTAATATGAGCTTATCCATTTTACAAATGGATAACAATTACATTTAATCCGCGGGTTATTTGCACTCTTTTAAATTTGTTAAAAAATGGATCATTCATAGAAGACTCATAAAAAATAAGAATAATAATTAATATTATTCAATATTATACTGTTAAACATAAACAGAAGATCAAAAAAAAATAAAAATTTTTTCTTATTTCTTAATCCTCTAGTAATTTTTAACTATTTTGAGTATGTATACAGATACATACTGGGACGGAAGGATTCGAACCTCCGAATACCGGGATCAAAACCCGTTGCCTTACCACTTGGCGACGCCCCATGATACAAATAAAGACTAAGATTGGTACTAGTTGTTCGTCAACTTGAGTCTAACTATCTATAAAATAAATTAGATTGTTCAAATAATTTTTATATGTATAAATATACAATTAAACTAATGAATTTATTGATCATTACATCTAATTCAATTAAGATATTATATGAAAGTATGATTTATTCTATTTACTTTTGATTTTCGAATCAAAGTTGAAGAATTTTTGATTGGGCAAGTTAAAATCAAAGAAGGGTTTTTTGTATATTAACTTTATTTCTTTAACCTTCTAGAAATAATGCAACTTATTAATAACTCAATCAAAATAAATATAATTACCCTCAAGAACAAAACGTTTGTTATGCTTAATATATTAAGTTTGCCCTGTAGCTGTCTTAATTATACACTTTTTTTTAGTAGTTTTTTCACCGCCAAATTGCCCGAAGCCTACGCTTTTTTAAATCCAGTCGTAGATGTTATGCCAGTAATACCTCTTTTCTTTTTTCTCTTAGCTTTTGTTTGGCAAGCTACTGTAAGTTTTCGATGATATTATTAATTAAATACTTTTTTTTAGTATTTACTAACGCCCTAGACAAATTCCTGTTTTATTGTAATTAAATTTTATTAATCAATAAAATACTATAAATCTTACAGTATGAAACCTTAAGTGAAATAGCTAAATTATTGTATAAAAAGTTTACTACATCACATTTGAATTCATTATTATTACCTTTATACAGTGAAGACCTCGTCCAAAATGTATAAGTGTGGGTAGAAGAGTTTTTTTATTAATTTGCTGTTAATTTTTAAAAATATATCTTAAAATATAATAAGATACGGAAGCTAAAATACAAATATTCGCATGGAAGATCTACTCTCTTTTTTTTACTAAAAAAAACTTTTGGAGATTCTGTAATGCTTACTCTAAAACTATTTGTTTACACAGTAGTTATATTCTTTGTCTCTTTATTCATCTTCGGATTCCTATCTAATGATCCGGGACGTAATCCTGGGCGTGAATAATAAAAAAAAATAAGGTTTGTTTTTCTTTCTCGATTTTAAAATGTTATTTAGTAGGATTTTATAACTTTAACTTTCTTAATTTAACTAGTAAAAAAAGTAAATAAAAAGTTATCAATGAAAACGGAAAGAGAGGGATTCGAACCCTCGGTACGAAAAACTCGTACAACGGATTAGCAATCCGACGCTTTAGTCCACTCAGCCATCTCTCCCTAATGCACAAAGGAAAGTACAATAAATTAAATAAAAGTCAATACAGGGCTTCAAAAAATACTTTTATTTAATTTATCTGTAGAAAATGTATAAAAAAAATTAAAAATAAATAAATAAAATAAATCAAAGAGTACTCTTTGATTTTGTACAAAAAACAGGTATTTCCCCGGCCTGGCCAGTACCTAGCTGGGCCAGGTCTCTTTTGTTCCAATGACTCAAATTAAAATAAAAAGGGTTCCTCGTAAATTTTAAAACACAAAACCTTCTGATTGATATTGAAACAATCATAAGAGAAACTGTTTAGATTCCTTTCATATTTATATAATATAGTTTGCTTTCTTCATTTATTTACTTTTTTTTTATTATACTTTTTTATTTAGTAATAAAAAAAAATAATAAAAAATATAAAGTAATATAAGAGAAAGAGAGGAAAAGAAGTGAACTATCAATTCTTGTTCACTGCATTTTTATGTTACGACTTAAATAGTTTTGTCAAGTTATATCCGAGAAAAACTTCTAAGCAAAAAACTTGGGATAAAAATAAGGTCCTAATCTCATTACGTCTTCTCGTTTACGCTCTAATTTTCTTGATTCTTTCGTAGCTTTTGATTACCAACAAATATCTTGTTCGACAAAAAGTAGATTTATACATAATAATCGGATTGTAGCGGGTATAGTTTAGTGGTAAAAGTGTGATTCGTTCTATTAACCCCTTAATAGTTAAGGGGTCCCCCGGGTTTGATTTATATGCCATTCCCATCAAAAGTTTTATCTCGTAAAAAGGATTTACTCCTTTACCTCTCAATGAAAAAAAAGAGGAAGAATATATATTATCGTT